ACTTTCACTTTACAGAGACAGGCTATAACAATAGCCCATTTTATGATGATGAGGATTCTTATCTGAATATGAATGGGAATCAAGAAAATTCGAAATTAAAAGATAAAAAAGCTACTGAAACAAAGGAACTCTTCCGCTTTGAAAAACCTCTTGTAACTACTCTTTTTGATTATAACCGATGGAATCGCCCATTTCGTTACATAATAAATAATCGATTTGAAAAGGCTCTACGAAAAGAAATGTCACAATATTTCTTTGCGACAGGCGAAAGTGATGGAAAACAAAAAATATCTTTTACATACTTGCCCAGTTTGTCAACTTTTTGGGAAATGATAAAAAGAAAGATATCTCTGTCCACACTAGATAAAAATTCCTTTAATGAATTTCAAAACCCTTGGGTTTATACAAAGAATCAAAAAAGAAATAATTTAAACAATGAGTTTAGAAATCGAATTGAAGCCCTAGACAAGGAATTTATTTTTCTGGATACACTCGAAACAAGAACTCGATTTTGTAATGATGATACTAAAAACGAATATTTTCCTAAAATGTATGATCCTTTCTTGAAAGGTGCGTATCGCGGAAGAATCAAAAAAATATTTTCATCCTCTAAAACTTCGATAGAAAATTTAAGAGAGACGCTTGGTATAAATCGGATTCATAGTATTCTTCTTCCGGATACTGATTACCAAGAATTTGAACAGAAAATGGATCTGTTTGATAAAAAACAATTATTAACAGAAATTCGTAATTTTTTACTTTTAGCTGGTGAATTTAATATAGAACAAAAATCAAATTTCAATTTGAAAAGTCTTTCTTTATTTTCAGACCAAGAACAAGAAAAAATAGATTTCGAAACAAAAAGCAAATTTTTGAAATTTTTATTCAATGTCATTCGAACCCATCCTAATGGTCAAAAAATTCAAAAAGAATTTGTTGGAATACAAGAAATCAGCAAAAAAGTCCCGCGATGGTCATACAAATTAATTACCGATTTAGAACAACAATCAGGAGAATATCAAGAAAACGTACCAGTTGATCATCAAATTCGTTCAAGAAAAGCCAAACGTGTAGTTATTTTTACTACTAACAGGGAAAATGACGATCCTAACACTAATAAGGATACTAATCCTCCGGATCAAACAAACGAAGTGGCTTTGATACGCTATTCGCAACAGTCGGATTTTCGAAGAGGAATAATTAAAGGTTCTATGCGCTCTCAAAGACGTAAAATTGTTATTTGGGAACTGTTTCAAGCAAATGTACATTCTCTCCTTTTTTTGGACAGGCTAAAAAAATCCCCTCGTTTTTCCCTTGATATATCCGGACTGATTAAACTTCTTTTTAGAAATTGGGTAGGAAAAGAGGCCGAATTTGAAATTCTGGAGTATACAGAAGAAGAAAAAAAAAAGGAAGAGAAAACAGAGAAGGACAAAAAAGAAGAGAACAAAAGAAAAGAACAAGCACGGATAGAGATAGCAGAAGCCTGGGATACCATTCCATTTGCACAAGTAATAAGAGGTTCCATGTTAATAAGTCAATCGATTATTAGAAAATATATTTGTTTGCCTTTATACATAATAATAAAAAATATTGGACGTATGATATTATTGCAATTTCCTGAATGGTCTGAGGATCTACAGGAATGGAATAGAGAAATGCATATTAAATGTACGTATAATGGTGTTCAATTATCGGAAACAGAATTTCCGAAAAATTGGTTGACAGACGGCATTCAGATAAAAATCCTATTTCCTTTCTCTTGGCACAGATCTAAACTACGATCCTCTCATAGAGATTTAATGAAAAAGAAAAAACAAAAAGATGATTTTTGTTTTTTAACAGTTTGGGGAATGGAAACTGAACTTCCTTTTGGTTCTCCCAGAAAACAATCTTTCTTTTTTGAGCCCATTTTTAAGGAACTGGAAACAAAAATTGTAAAATTCAAAAGGGCATATTTTCGAGTTCTAAAGGTTTTAAAGGGAAAAACAAAATTACTTCTAACAGTTTCAAAAGAAACAAAAAAATGGATTATCGAAAGTTTTTTATTTCTAAAAAGAATAATAAAAAAACTTTCCAAATTAAATCCAATTCTATTATTTAGATTAAGAGAAGTATATGAATCGAATGAAACTAAAAACGAAAAAGATTCTTTAATCAGCAATCAGATAATTCATGAATCCTTTAGTCAAATTCAATCTCCGAATTGGACAAATTTTTTACTGACAGAAAAAAAAAAGAAGGATATGATTGATAGAACAAGCACAATCAAAAATCAAATAGAAAGAATTATAAAAGAGAAAAAAAAAATAATCCCAACCACCGGAATATATATTAGTCCTAACAAAAGAAGTTATAATACTAAAAGATTAAAATTACCAAAAAATATTTGGCAAATAGTAAAAAGAAGAAATGCCCAATTAGTTTCTAAATTAGATTCTTTTATAAAAATTTTCGTTGAAAGAATATACATAGATATTTTTTTATTTATTATTAATATTCTCAAACCTAATACACAACTTTTTATTGAATCAATAAAAAAAATTATGGAGAAATCCATTAATAAGGCAAATCAAGAAAGAATTAATAAAAAAAATAAAAATACAATTTACTTTATTTCGACTATAAAAAAATCAATTGATACTATTAGCAATAAGACAAATTCACATATTTTTTGTGACTTATCCTACTTGTCACAAGCATATGTATTTTACAAATTATCACAAACTCAAGTTATTAATTTGTATAAATTAAGATCGATTTTTCACTATCCCCGAACATCTTTTTTTCTTAAGACTGAAATAAAGCATTCTTTTGAAAGACAAGGAATAATTCATTCTGAATTAAGTCTTAAGAAACTTCCAAATTATGAAATGAATCAATGGAAAAATTGGTTAAAAGGACATTATCAATATGATTTATCCCCAATTAGATGGTCTAAATTAATATCAGAAAAATGGAGAAATAAAGTTAATCAACATCGTATAGTTCAAAATCCAAATTTCAAATGGAATTCATATGAAAAGGATCAATTAATTCATTACAAAAAACAAAAAGATTCTGAAGTATATTCATTATTGAATCAAAAAGAAAATTTTCAAAAAAACTCTAGATATGATCTTTTATCATATAAATCTATTAATTATGAAAATAAGGGGGATTTATCTATTTCTGAATCACCCTTTCAAGTACAAGTAAATAAGAACCAAGACTTTTTTTATAATTCCAACACATATACACACAACCCTTTTGAAATGTTGGAGAGTATCCCTATCAGTCATTATCTAGGAAAGGGCGATATTAGATATATGGAAAAAAACCCCGATAGAAAATATTTTAATTGGAAAATTATCAATTTTTATCTTAGAAAAAAAGTCGATATTGAGGCCTGGGTCAAGATCGGTACCAAGAGTAATCAAAATACTAAGATTGGTACTAATAATTATCAAATAATTGATAAAATTGATAAAAAGGACCTTTTTTATCTTACGTTTTCGCAAAATCCCCCCAAAAATTCCCCAAGTCCAAAAAAGGGTTTTTTGGATTGGATGGGAATGAATGAAGAAATACTAAATCGTCCCATTTCGAATTTGGAACTTTGGTTCTTTCCAGAATTCGTACTCCTTTATAATCTATATAAAATGAAACCGTGGGTTATACCAAGCAAAGTACTTCTTTTCAATTTGAATCTAAATGAAAATGTTATTAGTGAAAATAAAAACATTGATGGAAAACAAAAGGGGGAATGTGTTATACCATCGAATAAACAAATAAAGAATCAAAATCGAAATCAAAAAGAAAAAGAACCCGCTGCAGGCCGAGGAGATCTTAAATCAGATGCACAAAAACAAGGGAATCTTGGATCCATTTCTTCAACAAACCAAGAAAAAGATAGTGAAGAGAATTATGGAGTATCAAAGATAAAAAGAAAAAGGGGTAAAAAGAAAAAACAATACAAAAGCAAGACGGAAGCAGAACTAGATTTCTTCCTGAAACGTTATTTACTTTTTCAATTGAGATGGAGTGATGTTTTAAATCAAAGAATGATCAATAATGTCAAAATATATTGTCTCCTGCTTAGACTGATAAATCCAAGAAAAATTACTATATCCTCGATTCAAAGAAGAGAAATAAGTTTGGATATAATGCTGATTCAGAAAAATTTAAGTCTTGCAGAATTGATCAAAGGGGGAGTATTGGTTATCGAACCCACTCGTCTGTCTGTAAAAAATGATGGACAATTTATTATGTATCAAACCTTAGGTATTTCGTTGGTTCATAAGAGTAAGCACCAAACTAATCAAAGAGACCGAGAACAAACATATGTTGATAAGAATTATTTTGATTTGCTTGTCCCTGAAAATATTTTATCGCCTAGACGCCGTAGAGAGTTGAGAATTCTAATTTGTTTCAATTCAAAAAATAGGAATGATGTTGATAGAAATTCAGCATTTTGCACCAAGAACAACTGCAGTCAATTTTTGGACAAAAAGAAAGATCTTGATAAAGATAAAAATGAATTAATTAAATTAAAGTTTTTTCTTTGGCCTAATTATCGATTAGAAGATTTAGCTTGTATGAATCGCTATTGGTTTGATACCAATAATGGCAGTCGTTTCAGTATGTTAAGGATACATATGTATCCACGGTTGAAAGGTGGTTGATAATACATTTTTCGTATATATGCTCTATTCGATAGGGTATATGAAAGCAAACAGGATTCACACATGACCTGTCTTGCATCTCATTCTAATATGGATAGTAAAACCAATAACGTATCAATTAGACCTAGAAATCAATTAACAGAATCTTATTCATTTTAGGTTTAAATTATGTCCTTTTCTGAATGGAAAAGTGGATCACCTTTTTGGATTCCTATCTGAATCAAAGTTAATTCAAAACTGGATTGATTAATGTGAATTGATAAAATTGGTAGTCCATAAAGAAATTCAAATTATTATATATACCACATTAAAATGAATATCATTATTATTACTCATCAATAAAATCCATATTTGTCTAAAAGGAGGAAGGGGGGAAATATTTTATGGTAAAAAATACACCCATTTCAGTTATTTCTGAAGAAGAAAACAGGGGGTCTGTTGAATTTCAAGTATTCCGTTTTACCAATAAAATACGGAGACTGACTTCCCATTTGGAATCGCACAAAAAAGACTATTTATCTCAGAGAGGTTTGCGAAAAATTTTGGGAAAACGTCAACGGCTGTTGGCTTATTTGGCAAAAAAAAATAGAGTACGTTATAAAGAATTAATTGGTCAGTTGAGTATTCGAGAGACAAAAACTCGTTAATTGGAAGAGTCATGTCATTTTAAGTCTTTATTTTATTCGTTTAAATTTTGATCAACTTCTTTTAACTTTCAACAATTCATGGAAGAATGAATCGGTAAAAAACTTATGACTGTACCAGCTACAAGAAAAGACCTCATGATAGTCAATATGGGTCCTCACCACCCATCAATGCATGGTGTTCTTCGACTCATCGTTACTTTTGATGGTGAAGATGTTATTGACTGTGAACCGATATTGGGTTATTTACACAGAGGGATGGAGAAAATTGCGGAAAATCGAACAATTATACAATATTTGCCCTATGTAACACGTTGGGATTATTTAGCTACTATGTTCACAGAAGCAATAACCGTAAATGGACCTGAACAATTAGGCAATATTCAAGTACCTAAAAGAGCTAGCTATATCCGAGTCATTATGTTGGAGTTGAGTCGTATAGCTTCCCATTTGTTATGGCTTGGTCCCTTTATGGCAGATATTGGCGCACAGACCCCTTTCTTCTATATTTTTCGAGAAAGAGAATTAATATATGATCTATTCGAAGCTGCTACCGGTATGCGAATGATGCATAATTTTTTTCGTATTGGAGGAGTAGCTGCCGATCTACCTCATGGCTGGATAGATAAATGTTTAGATTTTTGCGATTATTTTTTAACAGGGGTTACTGAGTATCAAAAGCTTATTACACGCAATCCTATTTTTTTAGAACGAGTTGAGGGCGTAGGCTTTATTGGCGGAGAAGAAGCACTAAATTGGGGTTTATCAGGACCAATGCTACGAGCTTCCGGAATACAATGGGATCTTCGTAAAGTTGATCATTATGAGTGTTACGACGAATTTGATTGGGAGGTTCAATGGCAAAAAGAAGGGGATTCGTTAGCTCGTTATTTAGTACGAATCAGCGAAATGACAGAATCCATAAAAATTATACAACAGGCTCTGGAAGGAATTCCAGGGGGACCCTATGAGAATTTAGAAATCCGACGTTTTGATAAAGTAAAAGATCTCGAATGGAATGATTTTGAATATCGATTTATTAGTAAAAAACCTTCTCCGACTTTTGAATTGTCGAAACAAGAACTTTATGTGAGAGTCGAAGCCCCAAAAGGAGAATTAGGAATTTTTCTGATAGGAGATCAGAGTGTTTTTCCTTGGAGATGGAAAATTCGTCCACCGGGTTTTATCAATTTGCAAATTCTTCCTCAGTTAGTTAAAAGAATGAAATTGGCTGATATTATGACGATACTGGGTAGCATAGATATTATTATGGGAGAAGTTGATCGTTAAAATGATAATTGATACAACCAAACTACAAGCTATTAATTCTTTTTTCAGATTGGAATCCTTAAAAGAGGTCTATGGGATCATATGGATGCTTGTCCCTATTTTTACTCTTGTATTAGGAATCACAATAGGTGTACTCGTGATTGTTTGGTTAGAAAGAGAAATATCTGCAGGGATACAACAACGTATTGGACCTGAATACGCCGGTCCCTTAGGAATTCTTCAAGCTCTAGCAGATGGTACAAAACTACTTTTCAAAGAGAACCTTCTTCCATCTAGAGGAGATGCTCTTTTATTCAGTATCGGACCATCCATCGCAGTCATATCAATTTTCCTAAGTTATTCAGTAATTCCTTTTGGCTATCGCCTTGCTCTAGCCGATCTTACTATTGGTGTTTTTTTATGGATCGCCATTTCAAGCATTGTTCCTGTTGGACTTCTTATGTCGGGCTATGGATCAAATAATAAATATTCCTTTTTAGGTGGTCTAAGGGCTGCTGCTCAATCAATTAGTTATGAAATACCATTAGCTCTATGTGTATTATCAATATCTCTACGTGTGATTCGGTGAAAGACAAAATTTCCCTTATTTTTTCTTTCTTTTCTTTTTTCTTAAGAAGAAAGTTAAATATACATTTTTCATTTTTTTTATTCATCATTCGAGTTGATGACCTAAAGCAGATAGTTATATGGGTGAAAGAAAACGGCTTAAAAATTTGCAGTAAATAAGGTTGAGTCTCATTTCCTATGTACAAGAATTATAAGTAAACATAAGCAGTAGAGACTGTTTACCCCAAGATTGGTTACTGAGTCATCATGGCTTGAAGCGGGTTTAAAAGATCAACTGTATGGGTTTTTATTATCTATTGCCATAGGTGTATTAACATAATGGTAGGTTGAACAAA